TCCATGAAAATGAAAAATAAGGGGGATTGATAAAGGGATGAATAGATGGGACGCATAACCGGATATGCTAAAATGAAAATACGAAAAAAAAAAAAGGCTAATGAGATCGAAATAATGAATCATAAATAGAGTTCCGTTTCGCATTCGCTAGATAAAGTCGTGCCTATTCTATTATGATAAATAAATCAAAGACTTTCCGCAAAAATTTTTTTTATTCATATATTTGTTATTTTAAAACTTGGTTTCGGTTAGTTGAGCTTGAAAATGACTATTCCTTGATTGAATAAGTAAAAAATTTAATTGCACATTCGCTTGGGTGGTACCAACGAAATCGAGTGCTTACTCCCATTTTTTATTGAATTAACCGATGAATTTGCTATCGAAGATTTTTTCTGTATTCGAAAAATTTCGCAACAAAATTTAACATATTTTTTTTATTATGAGAATAAATCCTACTACTTCGGATCCAGAGGTTTCGATACGTGAAAAAAAAAACCTGGGACGTATCGCCCAAATCATTGGTCCGGTACTGGATGTAGCCTTTCCCCCGGGCAAGATGCCTAATATTTACAATGCTCTGGTGGTTAAGGGTCGAGATACTCTTGGTCAAGAAATTAATGTGACTTGTGAAGTACAGCAATTATTAGGAAATAATCGAGTTAGAGCTGTAGCTATGAGTGCGACAGAGGGTTTAAAGAGAGGAATGGACGTGGTTGATATGGGAAATCCTCTAAGTGTTCCAGTCGGCGGAGCGACTCTAGGACGAATTTTCAACGTGCTTGGGGAACCTGTTGATAATTTAGGTCCTGTCGATACTCGCACAACATCTCCTATCCATAAATCCGCGCCTGCTTTTATACAATTAGATACAAAATTATCTATTTTTGAAACAGGAATTAAAGTAGTAGATCTTTTGGCCCCTTATCGTCGTGGGGGAAAAATCGGACTATTCGGTGGTGCTGGCGTGGGTAAAACAGTACTAATTATGGAATTGATCAACAACATTGCCAAAGCTCATGGTGGTGTATCCGTATTTGGTGGAGTAGGCGAACGGACTCGTGAAGGAAATGATCTTTACATGGAAATGAAAGAATCTGGAGTCATTAATGAACAAAATCTTGGGGAATCAAAAGTGGCCCTGGTCTACGGTCAGATGAATGAACCGCCGGGAGCTCGTATGAGAGTTGGTCTGACTGCCTTAACTATGGCAGAATATTTCCGAGATGTTAATGAGCAAGACGTACTTCTATTTATCGACAATATCTTCCGTTTCGTACAAGCAGGATCCGAGGTATCCGCTTTATTGGGTAGAATGCCTTCTGCTGTGGGTTATCAACCCACCCTTAGTACCGAAATGGGTACTTTACAAGAAAGAATTACTTCTACGAAAAAAGGGTCCATAACCTCTATTCAAGCAGTTTATGTACCTGCAGACGATTTGACTGACCCCGCTCCTGCCACCACATTTGCACATTTAGATGCGACTACCGTACTATCAAGAGGATTAGCTGCCAAAGGTATCTATCCAGCGGTAGATCCTTTAGATTCAACGTCAACTATGCTACAACCTCGAATCGTTGGCGAGGAACATTATGAAACTGCGCAACAAGTCAAGCAAACTTTACAACGTTACAAGGAGCTTCAGGACATTATAGCTATCCTGGGGTTGGACGAATTATCCGAAGAGGATCGTTTAACCGTAGCAAGAGCACGAAAAATTGAGCGTTTCTTATCACAACCCTTTTTCGTAGCAGAAGTATTTACAGGTTCTCCGGGAAAATATGTTGGTCTAGCGGAAACAATTAGAGGGTTTAAATTGATCCTTTCCGGAGAATTTGATTCTCTTCCTGAACAGGCCTTTTACTTAGTGGGTAACATCGATGAAGCTACTGCGAAGGCTACGAACTTAGAAATGGAGAGTAAATTGAAGAAATGACCTTAAATCTTTGTGTACTGACTCCGAATCGAATTGTTTGGGATTCAGAAGTAAAAGAAATCATTTTATCTACTAATAGTGGACAAATTGGCGTATTACCAAATCACGCGCCGATTGCCACAGCTGTTGATATAGGTATTTTGAAAATACGCCTTAATAACCAATGGTTAACGATGGCTCTGATGGGCGGTTTTGCTAGAATAGGCAATAATGAAATCACTATTTTAGTAAATGATGCAGAGAAGAATAGTGACATTGATCCACAAGAAGCTCAGCAAACTCTTGAAATAGCAGAAGCTAACTTGAGAAAAGCTGAAGGCAAGAGACAAACAATTGAGGCAAATCTAGCTCTCAGACGAGCTCGGACACGAGTCGAGGCTCTCAATACGATTTGATTTTGTGACTAGCAGACGTGTCAAAAAAAAAGCTGGTTACAAAAACTTATTAGACACCATTGATCATGGTGTCTAATAAGTTATACCTACTATTGGATTTGAACCAATGACTCCTGCCGTATGAAAGCAATACTCTAACCACTGAGTTAAGTAGGTTATTTATCATGGT